AGAAAAAGAAAGAGATATTCGCATTCATATACATAAAAATTATGTAGGAACCAAAAAATTCTTTTCTTTTTTTTTGAAAAAACGTGAATGGATTTATTTGAAGTAATGATACTCTTCAAATTATGATATTCGTGGAAAATAAATCGCAACAAATGCAAAGAAGGAACATCTTTGATCCAGCATTGAAGGATTTGAACCAAGATTTCCAGATGGATGGGATGGGGTATTAATAGATCTGACACAGAATTTAAATGTGAAAATTTATCCTCTAAAAAAGGAAATATTGAATGAATAGATCGTAAATTCTGATATTTTGGTATTTTTTTTTCTTCAAGGGAGAATACTAATCGCGACGATAATGGAATTTCCAGAACGACTCCAAAACCTTCTGATAGTATTTGAAAAGAAAAATGAGAAGAAAAATAATTCTTATGCCCCCAAAACACATTTTCGTTAGAATAATTCACCGAAGAAATCAAAGATTTCTGTTGATACATTCGATTAATTAAACGTTTCACAAGTACTAAACTAAATTTCTTGTCATAACCAAAAATTTCCACAGGTTCGTAAAAAATAAAACTCTTGAAGCTATGATCATGAGCAAGTGAGTAAATAAACTCCTGAAGGAGTAGCGGATATAGGAAATTTTGTTGACGAAATGTTTCTTTTTTCAATCTAAATATCTTTGTAATTCTGTCATTTACAGACATTTTTACTGGAACCAAAAAAGGGAGGCACTTATTGTGTTATGAAATGATACATAGTGCAATATGGTCAGAACGGTGCATGTTTACATTTTATGTTTTATTTTTATATAGTCTATTTTTTATCTTATACTAAAATAGTGTGAAAATTTTCTAATTCTAAGAATCTAGTAATCTATAATCTTTCTAGTATTGATATATAGATTCTGCACTGTCTCTACTGTTACTTTAGAAATTATCTATTTTTTTCTTATTCTGTATATCTGTATAAAAAAAAGTCTAAAAATTTTAGAAAAATATCTTATTCTTTTACTATATACTGTACTGTGATGTAAATAATGTAATGGTAATCTAAGAAGTAAAATATTCTAGAAAAGTAAGAACAAATAAATAATATATACCCCGGAGACAGAGAGCCCAATCTACAGATCTTTTTCCTTTCCCTTTATATCCATTTTGAATTTCTTTGTTAATATAACTAGAATAAAAAAAAATTAATAAAAAGAAGAAAAGCGGGTAAAAATCTTTTATTTTTGCAACCCAATCACTCTTTTGACCTTGGAAAAAAAAAAAGAATTTTATTTTTTTTTTTATCACTATACTATTTCTTATACACATCCGTCTCCAATCCATATTAAAAAATAATTAGGATTAAAAAAAGAATCAAAGGTTCACTCAAAATTTACAAGAAAACCTTTTCCCACATCAGGTACTAATCTATTTTTAACGTATAATTAGTAAATTAATTGGGTAATCATTCAAATTAAGAAAATAAGCTCGTTTCTTTTTATCTTACTCAAATTGGAGCCATAAAGCTCTATCCATTTATTCACTAGACCCACCTATCAAATACTTTATTAAACATCAAAATTTTTCTAAAAAGGACAAATTATGATGTTCCATTATGAGTATTCAATTTATTCTTTTTCTATGATTCTATTATTCTTTTTTATATTTTTTTTTACGACATGCTTTTTTTTCCATTCATTACCTTTCAGGATCAGTCGCGGTCTTATAAACTCTAACAAAAGTCTAGACGAATTACTTCATCCAAATGTGTAAAAGATCATAGTCGCACTTAAAAGCCGAGTACTCTACCGTTGAGTTAGCAACCCGGATAAAGATGAAGTGTAGATATGATCAAAAAAAAAGAAGGGAATTTTACTGCAAAACTGTGTCAAAACATGGAACTAGCAACAAATCTAAATAACAAAATATCAAGCGGATCAGGTTCATAAAACAAGAGATAAAAACCAACCATTTTTTTTTTTTTTTTTTTTCAATTTATTTTTTATTTTCGCTAAGAAAAGACATTTTTTATATTTTGATTTGTCTAAAAAAAGAATAAATCCAGCAAATCCTTCTATTTTCCTAAAGTGAAGAAAAGAACCAATAGGGAGTGAGGATAAGAGGATAAAAAGATATATTTCTCTACGAGAAAATTATATTTGTTCGAGACACCATTGTCAATATGAATGTACTTTTTAGAAAACAAATTTCACGGAATTCTATAGAAATTTGTGTTGGATTAACACAACATAAAGAAGAAATAAGAAATTTGAGCGAAAAAAAAGAAAGGTACAATACAAATACAAGAAAGATTACCCCCCCCTTTTTTTTTTGGGGGGGTTCCACAAAAAGAAGCAAGAAAAAAAGAAGATAAATATTAATAGAACAAGAAAAACTTTGAATTTGAATAAAGAATTAAACAAAGATAGGTACTAATTAGCCTACCTTTTTTTTTTTATTGATGACTTTTTTCCTTTCTTTTTTGTAAAAAGAAACTCAAAATTCTTTAAAGAAATAATTCTGCCTTCCTTAAAATATCATGAACAGTTCCTGTGGGTTGAGCGCCCTTTTCAAGGAAATATAAAATAGCAGGAACATTTGAATAAGTTTTATTATTTATCGGATCATAAAAACCCACTCTTCGAAGATCTCTTCCTTCTCTTCGGGATCGAACATCAATTGCAACGATTCGATAGATGACTCATTGGGATAGATGTAGATAAAAGTTGCCCCCCCTAGAAACGTATAGGAGGTTTTCTCCTCATACGGCTCAAGAAAAAATGATTCTAATTTCCTAATTTCTATCTATATAGATAAAAATAAAAAGATAAATAGATCCATAAAGAATTAGACTAGAATTTGAGCCTTTTTGCTTCTTTACAGAGAAAAAAAAAAATAACATTCGTACTCCTAACTCAAGTAGTTTTTAAAGAGTTCGAAGGGAAATCTTTAGAAATTTTTGAGCTGTCTCTAACCTCTTTTTTTGTCTCCTTTTGGATCTTTTTTTTTTTTTTTTACTCATTCTGATCCAATTGTTAAGACAGGTGAAAATAGTGTTTCTTTGTTCCGGAATTCGTTGTCTTTGCTTTACACTTTGTGTAATCTGAAATCATTGGGTTTAGACATTACTTCGATGATCCTTACTCCTTTTCAAAAAGGCAGCAACATACCTTTTGTTTTTTCTATGGAAAAGGGAAAAAGAAAACGAAAGATTGATTCCTTTGTTATACATTTTTGATCGAAAAATTTTAAAAATTTCGACAATTTTTACTTTTTTTATTTCATTCAAACTTGTTCAAATTTGAATCTATCCCTTTATATGTCTATATATTTAGAAATAGATTTACATATCTATTTTTATTCTAATTATATTTAGATTGATCATATATTTTTGATGAGATATTTACAAAGTTGGTTTAACTTATTGATTGTCACTAACCCTAGATTATTCTCCCGATAAATGAATCAATAAGTTTTGCTCGAGCTCCATCATATGCTATTTTTATTTACTAACCCAAGACAAATGAAATTTAGTTTTTAGCAGAACAAACTATGTCGAGACAAGAGCATCTTCATTCGCATAGAAAATGATGGATGTCAGAATCCACAACCAATCATGTCCTTCAAGTCGCACGTTGCTTTCTACCACATCGTTTCAAACGAAGTTTTACCATAACATCCTCTAATTTTATTTGAATTTGAAACCGTATGCAATTTATTCAATATGGAATCATGAATAACCATTGACTGAACCGATACATAATAATTCACATTTATCTATGAATAGATAGATATTTATCCGGAAAGTATTTTCCTTAATTTAACCCTATATATGTCTATATATATATATATATTTTTTTTTTTATTTTTTTCATTCAGATTGGATAACATTCTATCCAATATTACACAGAAAAATTTTTCATTCAATTTGAAATTTCAATAGAGAAGCATTTTTTGTTTCTGACGGAAATTATCTGGGACGGAAGGATTCGAACCTCCGAGTAACGGGACCAAAACCCGTTGCCTTACCGCTTGGCCACGCCCCATTTTTATTTTGTCTAAGAAAAATTAAGCGAAATATTTGTTATTCGTCAATAACCATCCAAAATACATACCAAAATACATATAGGACATGTTGTCGCTAGGATGAAACACAATAGATATAGAATCAAAAAAAGGAATTGATCATTACATAAAATTTAATTAAAATATTGTATGAAAGTAGAATTCTTTTATTCTCATTTGATTGGAGAATGTAAGGAATAATTCTTTATTGGGTAGAAGTCAAAGAAAAGCAGAATTTCTTTTTTTCTACCTTATTTTTTTTTCATTTTTCCCTAAAAAAACTCAATCCAATCTGGTAATTTATTCTCATTTCATTTTAATTTTTAAGAACAAGAAAAAAATGTTTGTTATGTTTAATATCTTTAATTTCATCTGTATCTGTCTTAATTTTACCCTTTATTCAAATAGTTTTTTCTTCGCCAAATTGCCCGAGGCTTATGCCTTTTTCAATCCAATCGTAGAAATTATGCCGGTTATACCTTTATTCTTTTTTCTATTAGCCTTTGTTTGGCAAGCTGCTGTAAGTTTTCGATAAAAAGTCAATCTATATTCAATTCATATTCCTAATTTCTTCGATAAAAAATAGGATGTTTTTATTCTAAAAATCCATAAGATCAGAAAAGTTTGACATTAAGAACCCTCGATTCAAAAAGCGAAATTATGGTATCTTCTATTTTCTATAGATTTCTATAGAATTTCAATAAAGGGGGCAATAATTTTGAATCAGCTTATTTCTTTTTTTGTTCTGAGCTTTCCTTTATAAGACCCCATACAATCATACAATATATAATTATATATATATGGCAAGAAATTTTTGGTAACGAAGAAATAGGAATCTTATTATATTAGAAATAAATTCGTGAAAATAAATTTTAAAAACTTCCTTTTTTCATCTTTTTTTTTCATCTTTAGAACATCATATCAAAATAATGTATAGTGTATGTCGTAAAATAGGTAATCTATTTCCTTAAAAAAAATGATCTTATCTTGGAGATTGTACAATGCTTACTCTTAAACTATTCGTCTACACAGTAGTAATATTCTTTGTTTCTCTCTTCATCTTCGGATTCTTATCTAATGATCCGGGACGTAATCCTGGGCGTGAAGAATAAAAAAGAGATGAGATAATATTTGTTTTGATTTTTTCCTTTCTTTTTTCATAGGTAAATGTATCAATAAATAAATACTAAATAAAGATAAAAAATTCATAAAAAAATTGAACAAAATTTCTTCTAATTCGAAATTTTCAAGTTATCAGGGGAGTCGGAGAGAGAGGGATTCGAACCCTCGGTACGAAAAATTCATACAACGGATTAGCAATCCGACGCTTTAGTCCACTCAGCCATCTCTCCCCATTCCCAATTGGAAATTTCTCATGTGATATGACACGTTATGATACATGAAGTCAAGATTTTGAGAACAATTTTGATTTTCCTTCTTTTTTGATAATGATCCAAAATGGATTTCTCAAATAGAAAGAATACCTTACTTCTTTTATTTTGTACAAAAGCTTCATTTCCCCGGCCTAGTTAAGTACTGGCCGGGCCAGTACTTCTTTTGTTCCAATGTTCCAACGAAATTAATATAGAATATTATATATCGAAATAGTAATTGAAATAGTAAGATTCTATATCTACTCTTAATCTATTCTAGTGTTCTAGAATAGAGTATTCTAGTATATAGTAATATAGTAATCTTATAGTACTAATTACTAGTATTTTTTTTTTTCAAGTCCGTCGGAACAAAATACGCGTTAATGCTTTAATTTGTAATTTTAATGATTCTGATACTATCCTGACCACGTCTTATTACTTTGTTGGACAAATATTCCATTCATATCCAATAATGAATATATAGCGGGTATAGTTTAGTGGTAAAAGTGTGATTCGTTCTATTAAAAACTTCAATAGTTAAGGGGTCTTTTTTTTTAATATTCCAATAAAAAACTTTATTTCTTAAAAAGATTTAATACTTTACCCCTCAATAGGATATTTGAGGAAAAAATAAAAATTCTCACGATTTCTATCCATCAAAATTTTAATAAAAATTTGGATTATGGAGTCGAGAAGCATAATTTTTTTGATTGGTTCAATTCTTCCAATTGAATGAGTATGAATAAAGGATCTATGGATCATAGTACAAAACTTTCAATCGTAACTAAATCTTCAATTTTTTGCGCTGGCGTTGTAAAAGGCAGATTGAAGCCAAATAGCTAGAAAACGATGGTTTTAGTTTACTAGAACCCTCGTCTTCTTTTTTCAGCTCGGTAGAAACAAAAGAATTTTCCTTAGGATCCTACGAGTAGAAATAGGGAACGAAGTAACTAGACTAGAAAGATTTTCTAGAATCTCCCTCTTCTAGAGGGATCATCTAGAAAGCGAGTAGCTTTAGATGCATTCGTAAAAAGCTAACATAGATGTTATGGATCTCATTTTTTTTTTTATCTGGTAGGAATACATCAATCTTCCATAAAGGAGCCGAATGAAACCAAAATATCATGTTCGGTTTTGAATTAGAGATGTTTAAAATGATCAACCAACGTCGACTATAACCCCTAGCCTTCCAAGCTAACGATGCGGGTTCGATTCCCGCTACCCGCTATATATTCCTTAACTTCATATGATAGAACGATGCATTATCTATTTGAATATACATCTTTCTTTTTCTTGTATTCGCTAAATCCGTCTAATATTTTTTCTTTTTATAAAAATGTGAAAATAGGAATGAAAGGCGTCCATTGTCTAATGGATAGGACAGAGGTCTTCTAAACCTTTGGTATAGGTTCAAATCCTATTGGACGCAATTTATTTCTATCTATCTATTCTAGATAGAGAATAGAAAAAAGAACTAGATTTTAAAAAGGATAAAAGGTCCTTTTTAAATGATTCAAATCAGAAATATTTCTCAAGTATTTCTCTTGTACTAAAAATTAAGAATAGAATAAGAACGATCCATTTACCTTTATACTTGTTCCTGAAGTAGAAAGAGTTCGATCTGTTCCTGAATAGCTTCTCTCAAAAGGATTTCAACTTCTTCGGTGAATATCTTGGTAGAAGATAGAATTTCTTGGAATTTTGGTTTATTCTTTGTTAAGTAGGTACGTAACCCAACGAGAAATCTCTTTACCTGTCCAATTTCTAACGCATCAAGATATCCATTCGTTCCGGTGTAAATAGTAGCTATCTGGTCTTCCACCGCGAGAGGGTCTGATTGGGATTGTTTGAGCAATTCACGTAATCGTTGACCTCTTGCCAATTGATTCTGAGTAGCTTTATCTAGATCAGAAGCAAATTGTGCAAAGGCTTCTAACTCTGCAAATTGAGCTAGTTCCAATTTTGATTTGCCGGCTACTTGTTTCATGGCTTTAATTTGAGCTGCCGATCCTACTCTGGAAACAGAAATACCTACATTAATAGCAGGCCTTATTCCAGCATTGAATAGA